ATTTATATCTTTCGATACAACAACAAGATCTTATTTGTAACAAGTAGTTTTCTTGGTTGGTTAATTGGTCACATTTTTTTCATGAAATGGGTTGGATGGGTAGTATTCTGGATACGGCAAAATCCTTCTATCATAGCAATGCCGCGTATAGGTAGAAGGCACGCTAGATCAAATAAGTACCTTGTGGCAGACTTGAGAACTTCTATGGGTCGAATTTTGAGTATTCTCTTATTTATCACCTGTGCCTACAATTTAGGCGGAATACCCTCGCCTATTTTCACTAAGAAACTGAAGGAAAACTCAAAAAAAAAAAAAGAAATGGGGGAAAGTGAGGAAGAAACAGATGTAGAAATAGAAACCACTTCCGATTCCGAAGAGATCCAAGTGGATGAAGAGGAAAAAACAAAGGAGAAATTTGAAAAACCTATTGTGACTCTTCTTTTCGATTATAAACGATGGAATCGTCCATTGCGATATATAACAACCAATCAACCTGCAAATGCTGTAAGAAACGAAAACGAAATGGCACAATATTTTTTTGCTACATGCCTAAGTGACGGAAAACAAAGAATCTCTTTTACATATCCACCCAGTTTGTCAACTTTTTTTGAAATGATACAAAAAAGGTGGTTTTTAGACACGACAGAAACAAGATCCTCGGAAGAACTATATAATCGTTGGGTTTCTACCAACGAACAAAAAAGAAAGAGCCTAAGCAACGAATTTATCAAGCGAATTGAAGCTCTAGACAAGGGTTCTCTTGATGATGTACTTGAAAAAAGGACTAGATTGTACAATGATGGGACTGAGCAAAACTGCTTACCAAAAGTGTATGATCCTTTTTTGAGCGGACCCCACCGTGGAACAATTAGAAATTTCGATTTGGACTCAAGCATCAACAATCCTTTAAACAACCCGATAGAAGATTCCCTAACAAGCATGTGGAATAAGCTTAAGCTTCAAGATATCCTTCCTAATGATTTCCGAGAATTTGAAGATCAAGAAGACAAAAGGAAAGAAGATCAAGAAAACAAAAAAAGTGAAGATCAACAACAAAAAGAATATCAATATCAAAGTGCATTAAGTGCATTTGAAGACGAAGATAAAGAATATCAAAGTGCATTTGAAGATGAAGATCGAGAAATTCGAAGTGAATTTGCAGGGGAACCAAGGCCTAATACGGCTTTGAATTTAAACGAAAATGATGAAATCGAAAATGATGAAATTGAAAACCTTGAACTTGAAATTGCAATCGAAAACTTTGAAATCGAAAAAAAGGTTCCTCGATGGTCATACAAATTGAACGTGGATTGGGGGGATTTGGAAAACGAGCCAAAAGACAATGAAGAAGAGGAAAATCAGGCTTATGATATTTGTTCACCAGAAGTAAGACGCGTAGTCATTTATACTGAGAAAGAGACTGAGAACGAGACTGAGAACGAGACTGAGAAAGAGACGGAGACTGGTGCGAATGCTAGGACTATCGAAAAAAATACTAAGACTACTACTGACGAAGATAAGACAGATAAAACTGCCGAGAATGCTCGGACTATCGAAAATCCTAAGACTACTACTGACGAAGATAAGACAGATAAGACTGCCGAGAATATTAAGACTACTACTGACGAAGATAAGACAGATAAAACTGCCGAGAATGCTCGGACTATTGAAAATCCTAAGAATACTATTAAGGATAAGGAAGATAAGAAGGAGGAGGAGGAACCGGAAGAAATTGCTTTGCTTTCCTATCTAGAAGAACCAGATTTTGATCGCGATTTAATTAAAGGATCCATGCGAGCTCAACGACAACGAAGACAGAGATTACCTTTTAGTAAAACTGAGATTTGTCTGATTATATTAGGAATGGCTATCTCTTGTTCTACGGAATCAGAGGATGTCAATCAAAATATTGCCTCCTTTTGGCAACAATGTTTCATACTCGGGTTGGGACTTGGCTTATGTTGGCATTGCTCCGCGGAGTAGGCTTATTCTTTTTCTTTCTGTTCTCATCGAAAAATAAAGTAAAAGAAAACGTCACTATAGCTATAGTAAGTAGTAAATTACTAAAAAAAGAAAAATGGATAAATAAAATAAATAAAAGAAAAGATAAGAAGAAATTCGACCGCCCCCCATATATTTTATCCCCTCTCCTACAAAGAAACTTATAACACCAACCCCGTTCGTAATTCCATCAATTACCCCTCTATCAAAAAAAGACATTTGTTCTGCTAACCTTCTTATGCCACTAATAAAGATAGTTTTATAAAAAGCTTCAATATAAGCACAATTATATGACCAATTATAGAGAATATTGATTTTTTGGTCCCAGAAGAGTCTTTTAGGCCCCGTTTTCATAAATAAATTCATTAAGCCAAAATTATGAAAAGATGAATAAACAGGCCTATATAAAAGAGACGCTATAAATATTCCAAAAAAGGCTATACTTACTGAAAAAAATGCATTTGTGACAAATTCATACGAATCCATAGAATTGTTTGAATTTGACTGTAAAAAAGTTATCGTCGGAGCTAACCATTTTGATAATATATCAAAATAGACTTCCTTTTGATCAAAAGGAAGTCCTATGGATCCGATGAAACAAGTAAATAAAACCAATACAATAAGTGGAAATAGCATTGTATTGTCCGATTCCTGGGGATAGATTGAATTTTTTTTATTGGAAAAAAGAGTAATAGTAAAAAGAGGTCGCATCACATTTCTTGCATTCCCATGAATTGGATACCCTTTTTTCAAAAAAAGGGAAACGCTTTCAATATTATTTATTGTTGATAAAAGCAAATTTGCTTTTATCAATTTCAATCCATCTTTACCCCATATAGATAGTGAGTAGAACGAGCTATTTTTTTTGCCGTTAAAATTTTGAAAATAAACGTTTAAATGCCCCTCAAAAGTCAGTAAATACATTCGAAACATATAAAATGCAGTTAAACCCGCCGTGAAAGAAGCTATTATCGCAAAAAGAGGCGAATATCCCCAGCTATCATAAAGAATCTCGTCTTTGGACCAAAAACAAGCAAGAGGTGGAATACCACAAAGAGAAAGTGTACCTAACAAAAAGGAAGTTTTTGTAATTGGTAAATATTTTGTTAAACCCCCCATAAGAGCCATATTCTGGATTTTTTCTGGCGAATATCCAATACAGGTTTCCATTGAATGAATAATGGATCCAGAACCTAAAAATAATAATGCTTTCGAATAGGCATGGGTGATCAAATGAAATAAAGCCACTCGATAAGATCCCATACCTAAAGCTAACATAGTATAACCCAATTGAGATATTGTAGAATAGGCTAAACTTCTCTTAATGTCTCTTTGAGCAAGAGCCAAAGTAGCCCCTAATAGTAATGTTATCATACCTATTAAAGAAATAAAATTCATTACGTAGGGTATAGATATAAAAAGAGGAATAAGTCGAGCTACAAGAAAAATTCCTGCTGCTACCATAGTAGCAGCATGGATAAGAGCTGATATAGGAGTAGGCCCTTCCATGGCATCAGGTAACCATACATGAAGGGGAAATTGTGCCGATTTAGCAACTGCACCAACGAATAATAGGGAGGCAAAGAAAGTAAGAAATAAAGAATTGAACCCATCATTATCAATCAAATTTTTGGTTATTTCGAACAAATTTCGAAAGTCGAAACTACCCGTTATAAAATAAAAACCCAAGATTCCTAATAATAAACCAAAGTCCCCTACGCGATTAGTTACAAAGGCTTTTTGACAAGCACTTGCCGCAATAGGTCGTGTGAACCAAAAACCTATTAATAGAAAGGAACACATTCCAACCAATTCCCAAAAAAAATAAATTTGTATCAAATTAGAACTAGTTACTAATCCCAACATAGAAGCATTAGACAAACTCATATAAGCAAAAAATCTCAAATATCCTTGATCATGAGACATATAATTGTCACTATAAATAAGAACCATTATCCCAACAGTAGTAATTAATAATAACATAATGGAAGTAAGCGGATCTATCAAATAGCCAAATTCTAAGGAAAAATCATTATGGATAGTCCAGGACCATACATATTGATGAGCAATACTGACGTTTATTTGATAAATAGCCAGATCCGCTGAAAAAATCATAATGATACTGAGTAATAAAACACTAGGAAAAACCCACATACGGCGAAGGCTTTTTGTCGCGGTCGGAAAAAGGAGAAGTCCCACTCCTATAGCAATAGGAACTGGGAGTGGAACAAAAGGTATGATCCATGCATATTGATATGTATGTTCCATAAAAAAAGAAAACTTTTTGTATTTTTTTTTTTTTTTATTATTTAATTGTTTCCGATTCACCAGTTCTTATCTCTTGGGGAAAAAGCAAAAAAGAATTGAATAAAGAAAATGACGATTTAAATTAAATAGAAATCAAATCGCATATAACTGAAAAAAAAAAGAAAACAAATAAATTATGAAAAATATTATTTATTATCAAGTCAAGTATCACTCAACCAATTAATATAACAACTAACTCATTGACTCGTTCTAATTTGAAAATGGAAATTTTGACAATTTTTACAATAGCGTTTTTTATTTTTCAAGCAGGTAGGTTTCATGAAACTTTTTGATCTATTTTTTGTTAATTTAATATAACACGACGAAACTATCTGGAGATACTCAATCAAATCCCTTTTATTATTAAATTAATAAGAATAAGCAATTAAATTGCTATATCTATAGCAGCAAGAAATGGAGATCGTCGAAATAAATCTTAATGCGAAGAGAAGATAAGATATATTAAATAGTAACAAAGAAAAATGAGAAAAATGATTCTTTACTTTTGATCTTGTATGTACGGATATTTTATCTAATACAGTACAGTAAAAAATCTCTATTTTGATCAATAGAAGTCTTACCCAGTTAACTATAATATAGTAAATAACCTCTTTATTTTTTTCTGTTTTCATTTTTAATGATGGTTCCAAAAAAACGTATTCGTCAAAATATTTGTAAATTCAAAAAGGTGCTGGGCGACAGTAAAAGAATTTGCTTTTGCAAGATATCTTTTTTCCGGGAATTTTCAATTTTTTTTTTTTTTGTGCGACTAATCGAAAAAAGTAATGTAGTAAAGCATTGAACTATTCTAAATTGAATGCCGACGAATCGCTCAATTTGCTAATTTCATTTAGTAAATTAGTAAAATAATAGGAAGTATTCCCATCAATTTATATTATCTTTCTTTATTTATTGGGGTAAATGGCTACTCAGGATTCTGTATATATTTTTTATATTAATTATATACATAAAATATATATATTCTATAATCTATTTACCGAATATTGCAATAACCAAAATAAATGATTATTTTTACTTAATACTTAAGTAAAATTGAGTTCAAGGTATAAGTATAACATTTTTCTCTTTCGTTTTTTTTTTTTTTGTAAGTTTTTGTGGGATAGGGATTAGAATCTTTCCCATCTATTCACTTTTTCAAATGAAAATAATACAAAAACTCAAAAAAGTCTTCTTTTTTGAGTTTTAAGAAGGTTTTCATTTTTCATTTTAATATAGAATATATCTCGCATAAAGATAGAGAAAAAATTCTCAAAAAAGAAGAATTGGGTCACGATCTAGTTAAGACGGGTAAATTCTCGAAGAGCTTCCCTTTTAACTAGATAAAAAAAGCATTGGATTATGAAAACTTACACTATTTCACAACTAAAGATTCTTTTTTCTTTTTCTTTTATTGAATATGTTCAAATAGTTATTATTTTTTTATTATTATAGTAAGTCTTTATTCATTTTTTTTCTAAAGCTAAGGGATACTAATTCAATCCTGCCATCTCAACGATTGAATATTGAATATAGATGGGCTATTATGATTTCGAGCACGCCGCTATGGTGAAATTGGTAGACACGCTGCTCTTAGGAAGCAGTGCTAGAGCATCTCGGTTCGAGTCCGAGTGGCGGCATCTTCAAAAAGAACTAAAATAGATCCTATTCTATAATGAATTGAATTCTTGAATTCCATATTGACTTTTAGGATTTTTATGATATTTTTGACTTTAGAACATATATTAACTCACGTCTCTTTTTCGATTGTTTCAATTGTAACTACTATTTATTTGATGACCTTATTAGTCCACGAAATTGTTGGACTATATGATTCGTCAGAAAAAGGGATGAAAGCTTCTTTTTTGTGTATAACAGGATTTTTAGCGATTCGGTGGATTTATTCAGGTCATTTCCCCTTAAGTGATTTATATGAATCATTAATGTTCCTTTCGTGGAGTTTTTCCATGATTCATTTAGTTCCCTATTTTAGGAACCATAAAAATCATTTAAGTACAATAACCACGCCAAGTGCTATTTTTACCCAAGGGTTTGCTACTTCAGGTCTTTTAACTGAAATTCATCAATCCACAAAATTAGTACCCGCTCTCCAATCTCAGTGGTTAATGATGCACGTAAGTATGATGGTATTGAGCTACGCAGCTCTTCTATGCGGATCTTTATTATCAATGGCCCTTCTAGTAATTACATTTCGAAAAAACCTAGAGATTCTTGGTAAAATTCATTATTTATTAACGGGGCCATTTTATTCTGGCGAGACAAAATACATGAATGAAATAAGCAATGTTGTGCGAAATCCTTTTTTTATTTCGTTTAGAAATTATCATAGGTATCAATTCATTCATCAATTGGATTTTTGGGGTTGTCGTATCATTAGTCTAGGTTTTCTCTTTTTAACCATCGGTATCCTTTCCGGAGCAGTGTGGGCTAATGAAGCGTGGGGGTCATATTGGAATTGGGATCCCAAGGAAACTTGGGCATTTATTACTTGGGCTATATTTGGGATTTATTTACATACTCGAACAAATAAGAATTTGCAAGGCATAAACTCTGCAATTGTGGCTTCTACGGGATTTCTTATAATTTGGATATGCTATTTCGGGATAAATCTATTAGGAATAGGACTACATAGTTATGGTTCATTCACATTAACTTCTAATTGAAGAAGGATCCTTAGAAATCGAATACAGGGACAGGGGGATAGCGTATATAACAAAAGTTTGTAAGAGTTTTTGTTTGAGAACCATAAAGTTTTTTACGGTTCTCAAACAAAAACTCCAAACGTATCTAATTCAATCAAGTTTTTTTTACTTGATAGATATCTTATTATATTATTCTTTTATTTTTTTGATAAAAACAAAGTATCTATAAAAAAAAATAATTAGATAAAATAATTTCTACCTTGTCAACTGATAGGGAAAAAACGAAATCTGGATAAATACCAATACCAATTATTGGTAAAAGTATACAAATCGAAACAAAAAGTTCTCGCGGTCCGGAATCAAAAAAATGAGAGTTTGGGGCATGAAATTGTTTGTATCCATAGAAAATCTGACGTAACATAGATAATGAATAGATAGGAGTTAATATCATTCCAATTGCCGTTAGAAATGTAATGGGTATTTTTGACATGAAAAAATATTTTTGGCTAGTTATTATTCCAAAAAATACTACCAATTCCGCAAAAAAACCGCTCATTCCTGGCAATGCAAGAGAAGCCATTGAGAAACTACTAAATAATGTAAATATTTTTGGCATTGGGATAGCTATTCCTCCCATTTTGTCGAGAGAAACAAGACGTATTCTATCATAACTCGTTCCTGCCAAGAAAAAAAGCGCAGCGCCAATAAATCCATGAGAGATCATTTGTAAAATAGCCCCATTGAGTCCCGCATCTGTTATGGAACTAATTCCTATAATTGTGAAACCCATATGAGATACGGAAGAATAAGCAATTCTCTTTTTTAAATTATGTTGACCAGGAGATGTTGAAGCTGCATAGATTATTTGAATTGTCCCTATTATCATCAACCCGGGAGAAAATAGAGAATGAGCGTGGGGTAATAATTCCATATTGATACGAACTAATCCATATGCTCCCATTTTTAATAAGATTCCGGCTAAAAGCATACATGTACTATAATGTGCTTCTCCGTGGGTATCCGGTAACCATGTATGTAGGGGTATGATTGGAAGTTTTACAGCATAAGCAATAAAAAATCCAAGATATAATAGTATTTCCAATACTACAGGATATGATTGATTAGCTAATGTTTCAAACTGTAATGTCGGTTCATTAGAAGCATATAAACTCATACCCAGAACTCCGATTAAGAGAAAAATAGAACCCCCCACAGTATACAAAATAAACTTTGTAGCTGAGTACAAACGTTTCTTCCCGCCCCACATAGAAAGAAGTAGGTAGACAGGAATTAATTCCAACTCCCACATAATGAAAAAAAGTAAAAGATCTCGAGAGGAAAATGATCCTATTTGACCGCTATACATTGCTAACATTAGGAAATGGAACAATCGTGAATCTCGAGTAACCGGCCAAGCCGCTAAAGTAGCTAGAGTGGTAATAAATCCCGTCAGTAAAATGGGTCCTATGGAAAGTCCATCGATTCCGAGTCTCCAGTGAAAATCAAAAATATTTATCCATTTATAATCCTCTTCCAATTGGATTAATGGATCGTCCAATTGAAAATGATAACAGAATGCATAGGTGGTTAGAAGGAGTTCTAATAGACAAATACAAATAGTATACCACCTAATTACCTTATTTCCTCTATGAGGGAAAAAGAAAATGAGAGAGCCCGCGAATATCGGCAAAACAACAATTATTGTTAACCAAGGAAAAGAATTCGTGGTAAAGACAAGATACACTTTGGACAGAAAAACCCATACTCGATATTATATATATCTAATTATGTATTTTTCGAGTATGGGTTTTTGTCGGTAAAGAAAAATAAAAAAGAGTGCAAGTAGAATTTTTTGCAAGGTATCAATAAGCTAGACCCATGCTGCGAGTTGTCTCATGCCATAAATAAACCCGTACACTCAGGAAATCCGTTGGACAGGCGGATTCACACCTTTTACAACCCACGCAGTCTTCTGTTCTTGGAGCAGAAGCAATTTGTTTAGCTTTGCATCCGTCCCAAGGTATCATTTCTAATACATCTGTGGGGCAAGCTCGTACACATTGGGTACACCCTATGCATGTATCATAAATCTTTACTGAATGTGACATTGGATCTATCCATTTTTTGAACATCATAAATTTTCGATCTAGTTCTAGTAAAATAACTTAGTATTAGTAAATGAAATACATTTAAACACCAGATGAATCAACGATTTCCATTTACTAGAATGAGTTTGTAATCAATCTACTTCTGTATCTGCTCATGAGAGAGGACCAAGATACTTCGCCTTCTTAGATTTTCAAAAATAGCGTCTATTCTTTTCTTTATCTATATGCCTACGATTACTGCTATTTATTTAACAAATTTGATTGATTGATACGAGTTGATTTTCTATTACGATGAATTGACGAAACAATAGCTAATCCAATAGCCGCTTCAGCGGCTGCAATACCTATAACAAAAATCGAGAAAATGTCTCCTTTTAATTGACGACTATCAAAAAAATCAGAAAATGTTATGAAATTCAAATTCACTGCATTCAGTATAAGCTCAAGACACATAAGCGCTCTAATCATATTTCGACTTGTAATCAATCCATAGATACCCATAGATAATAAATAGGCGCTCAAAACAAGTATATGCTCGAGCATCATTGAACTACCCCGCACCAATTCAATCTTGATTCATTTCAATATGAACAATAATGTAACTGAACTGATAGAGTATACCAAGTATGTAATGAAAATATTGGTAATAGACCTAACTAAAACATTTCCATTTTATACATGAACAAGCTAAAAGAAGCATTAAAATAAAAAAGAAAAGAAAGGAAATCCTTAGTTTTTTTTTATGAGTATTTATTACTGACGAGTTATAGCAATTGCGCCTATCAAGGCAACTAAAAGAATTATAGAAATAAGTTCAAATGGAAGAAAAAAATCCGTTGATAAATGAATCCCAATTTGTTGACCATTATTTATCAAATCCTGTTCTAGAATTTGGTTTGATCTTGTGGTCCAAATAATTCCGTACCATGATGTATCTGAAATAGTAGTAATTAGTGAAAAAAAAAGACTTGTACAAACTAGTGAAGTGATCCCATCCCCCGCAGTCCAAAGGTGGGCATCATTGGAATATTCTGAACGATTCATGAACATCACAGCAAAAACGATTAGGACATTTATGGCTCCCACGTAAATAAGTAGCTGTGCCGCAGCTAGAAAATAGGAATTCGAAAGAATATGGAATAAGGATATACAAACAAGCACCAATCCCAACGAAAAGGCAGAATAAATAGGATTGGTAAGTAATACTACTCCTAGACCACCGACTATAAGACCCAACCCTAAAAATACTAAGAGAAAATCATGTATTGGCGCAGGTAAATCCATTTTTTATTTTATGTAAATATGTAAAATTAAGAGAGAAATTCAGCCGAAATCCTTCATGACCTTATTGACCCGACCGAGAAAAAAGACATTATCCTATTTTTTAATACGTTTCTAGTTTCTAATTGAATGAAATCCTTTTATAGGGTGTTAGTTGATGTAGATACACTTAGTCATTTTACTTGCATCTGCTTTTTCTATACGAAAAAACGAAAAAATGCAATTTCATTTATAGATTTCGAAAGCCTCATATATTTTAGAATTTTTAACACAAAGCAAGCCCCGATTCTTAACAATCTTAGGATTCTTAGGTTTAGGTATTGATTAAGCAAACTTCGCTTCCTCAAGTTCAATCAAAACCAAATTTGACTAATCTAATTAAGTAATTGTTATTGAATGAACAGAATTCCCCACGCTTTTTGTTATTGGAATCGAATTCATAATTGTTTGAATTGTGTAATCTCCAATTATTGACATTGGTAATCGACCCAAAGCAATTTGATTATAATTTAATTCGTGACGATCATAAGTAGAAAGCTCATATTCTTCAGTCATTGATAAACAGTTTGTTGGACAATACTCGACGCAGTTACCACAAAATATACATATTCCAAAATCAATACTGTAATTAAGCAATCGTTTCTTTCGAATATTCGTTTCCAATTTCCAATCAACAACAGGTAGATCTATAGGGCATACACGAACACATACTTCACAAGCAATACATTTATCAAATTCAAAATGTATTCGACCACGAAAACGCTCCGATGTGATGAATTTTTGATAAGGATAGTGAATAGTTACCGGCAAACGATTCGCATGAGATAGGGTAATCAAAAAACTTTGGCCAATATACCTCGTAGCTCGTACTGTTTGTTGACCATAATTCATGAACCCAGTTACCATAGGGAGCATATCGTGAATATCTCTGAATAAATTTCATGTTTCTTTCTATTGTTGAGAGAAGTTATGAAGCTATACTATCATATCCTAAAAATCCCATGCCATGCCTTTCCATTATAATGAAAGGAGTTGGAACGAAGTTGTTAATAAAAAATTCCCCAAAGAAATAGGTAAAAGAAATTTCCACCCAAGATTCAATAGTTGGTCCATTCTCAGCCTAGGTAAAGTCCATCTTGTTGTGATAGGAATGAACAGGAACAAAAAAGATTTAGCTAATGTAATAAAAATACCTATTGTCGTTCCAAAGACTCTACACACTTCATTATTTCCGAAAAGCTCAGGAATGAGTATGTACGGAATAGAAAAATTCCAACCACCCAAGTAAAGAACTGTTACAAATAATGAAGAAACTAGTAGGTTTAGATAGGAAGCAAGGTAAAATAAAGCAAATTTAATACCCGAATATTCGGTTTGATAACCCGCAACTAGTTCTTCCTCTGCTTCCGGTAAATCAAAAGGTAATCTCTCACATTCCGCTAGGGAAGAAATTAGAAAAACCATAAACCCTATAGGTTGACGCCACAGATTCCACCCCCAAAAACCATATTTTGATTGCGCCTCAACTATATCAACTGTACTTGAACTGTTAGATAATTCTAGTCGATGGTAACATCACTCTTCCCGTCGCTATTGCAAAAACGTACATGAAACTTCAACTTCATACGGCTCCTCGATGGCCACAAATAAATATAAGGACCTCTTTGATGGTATCTCACTATGTTTGTTGTTTGTAGAGTAGGTCGAGTAACGATACATCGTAAAGTCCAAAATTAGACCAATGCAATCCTGTCTGCTATAAAAAAGTGCTTATGAATTGATCTTATCCTTTAGAATAGAATTGAAACTTTATTTAGTAAAAACTTCATCCTTAAATAAACTACTTATGACTATTTGTATTCATACCCCTTTCCATTACGAAAAAAAAAAAAGACACTCTATTAGTTATATTAGTTATTAGTTCATGAATTGTGATAAGAGTTATATGTGTATTAATTATTAATTTAATTTTAATATGGATAAAGAAATAAAGAATAAGAGTTCCGTTTTTTTTCTTTCGTTCCTCTTCTTCTTTCTCATAAAAAATAAAAAAAAGAATCTAAAAGAAAATAAAGGATTACTTCGTTTCTGATAGGAATTTCTTGAATCAGTGGATAGGAGCATACTCTGGATCGGGATCATGGGGAAGTACTACTTGATCGTTTCTACTAACTTAAAGCCCCTATTAGGATTCCTTTTATTTTTATACGGAAATATCCGTCCCTCGGGATACTCTATATTACTAATCTTTTGTGTACCTTAGTATTCCTAACCGTCCACTAATTTTTGCCCAACCCCCCCATAGTATAGTACATAGTATAGTAATACAAAGATATAGTAAAAAGTAAAAACTCCCTATAGGTTGATCTTTTGTATCCGCTTCAAAACCCTGATGACTAATCCACCAATCTTTGGGAAACAGTTTCTAGTTTCTACTGCTTATCTTTACTTTCACTTAACTCTTGTACCTAGGGAATGAGACTCAATTTTTTACTGCCAATTTTGAAGCTGTTTTGTTTCACTCATATAACTATCTGTATTTAATTTAGTTCATCGCCCCGACTGATGAATATCCTAACGAATCGCACGTAGAGAGATTGATAATACACATGGAGTTAATGGTATTTCATAACTAATTGATTGAGCAGCGGCTCGTAGACCACCTAAAAAGGAATATTTATTATTTGATCCATACCCTGACATTAGAAGTCCAATAGGAGCAATACTTGAAATTGCAATCCATAAAAAAACACCTATACTCAGATCGGCTAGAACAAGGCGATAGCCAAAAGGAATTACGGAATAACTTAATAAGATTGATATGACCGCGATAGACGGCCCAAGACTGAATAAAAGAATATCCCCTCTAGAGGGGAGAAGATCCTCTTTGAAAATGAGTTTGGTCCCATCTGCTAAAGCTTGAAGAATTCCGAAAGGACCGGCATACTCGGGTCCAATACGTTGTTGTATTCCTGCAGATATTTGTCGTTCTAACCACACAATTACTAGCACCCCTATGACGATTCCCGATAAAGGAGTAAAAATAGGAACAAGCAAGCATATGAGTCCGTAAAACTCTTTTAATGATTCCGATCTGGAAAAGGAATTGATAGCTTGTTGTACTTTTGTCGTATCCATTATCATTTCAACGGTCAACTTCTCCCATAATGATATCTATACTACCTAGTATTGTCATAATATCAGCCAATTTCATTCTTTTAACTAGCTGAGGAAGAATTTGCAAATTGATAAAACCTGGTGGACGAATTTTCCATCTCCAGGGAAAAACACTCTGATCCCCTATTAGAAAAATTCCCAACTCCCCTTTAGGGGCTTCTACTCTCACATAAAGTTCTTGTTTTGATAATTCAAAAGTGGGCGAAGGTTTTTTACTAATAAATCGATAATCAAAATCATTCAATTCGAAATCCCTTGCACTATCAAAGCGGCGTACTTCTAAATTTTCATAAGGACCCCCCGGGATTTGTTCCAGAGCTTGTTGAATAATTTTGATAGATTCTTTCATTTCACTGATTCGGACTAAATAACGCGCTAAAGAATCGCCTTCTTTTTGCCATTGCACTTCCCAATCAAATTCGTCATAAGACTCATAATGATCAACTTTACGAAGATCCCATGGCATTCCGGAAGCTCGTAGCATGGGTCCGGATAAGCCCCAATTTATTGCTTCCTCTCCGCTAATAAAGCCCACCCCTTCAACTCTTTCCAAAAAAATAGGATTCCGTGCAATAAGTTTTTGATATTCAGTAACCCCTGTTACAAAATAATCACAGAAATCTAAACATTTATCTATCCATCCATGAGGTAGATCAGCAGCTACTCCCCCAATACGGAAATAATTATGCATCATTCGCATACCCGTGGCAGCTTCGAATAGATCATATATAAGTTCTCTCTCTCTGAAAATATAGAAAAAAGGAGTCTGCGCACCGATATCCGCCATAAAAGGGCCAAGCCATAACAAATGAGAAGCTATGCGACTCAGTTCCAGCATAATGACTCTAATATAGCTGGCTCTTTTAGGTACTTGAATATTTCCTAATTGTTCTGGTGCATTTACTGTTATTGCTTCTGTAAACATAGTAGCTAAATAATCCCAACGTGTTACATAAGGCAGATATTGTATAATTGTTCGATTTTCTGCAATTTTTTCCATTCCTCTGTGTAAATAACCCAATACAGGTTCACAGTCAATAACAGCCTCACCATCTAGAGTAACGATGAGTCGAAGAACACCATGCATTGATGGGTGTTGAGGACCCATATTGACTATCATGAGATCTTTTCTTGTAGTTGGTACAGTCATATATTTTTTCTCCGATTCCTTATTCCGTGAATTGCTGCAAACGAATTTCAAAATGAATTGGGGTGGGTTTTTATCTCCCGAATATCGAATTTACTAATTAATTCTTTATAACGTACTCTATTTTTCTTTGACAAATAAGATAGTAGCCGTTGACGTTTTCCTAGAATTTGACGTAAACCTCTCTGAGATAAATAATCTTTTCTGTGCAATTCTAAATGTGAAGTAAGTCTCCTTATCTTATTGGTGAAACTGAATATTTGAAATTCAACAGACCCCTTTTTTTCTTCTTGCGAAATAGAAATAACTGAGATAAATGAATTTTTTACCATAAAAAGAATTCTTCTCACTCCCGCTTTTTTTTTACAAATTGACAAATCTGGGTTTTACCGATCACTAATAATAATACATTTGCGTTTGTTATACACCAAAAGTTCATTTGAATTTTTTTAGATACTTGCTTTTTTATCAAATTTGATTACTCAATCCACTTTTCCTTTTTTCGGATATGAATACAAAAACGGGTATGGCTGATCGACTTTGCACTCAAAAAAGAGAAGCAGTTGGACTTAAGATTAAGAAGAGCCTGCCGATTCTTAATTCATTTCGGATAGGATAATGTCGTTAAATCAGTATTATTTATGTACCAGAATCTAATATAACATAACACTTTTGTCTATCTCCTTGCCTTCATATACCATATAAGATATGGCATGTGATTCATAAAAAATGGACCATCAAGTAATTCTCAATTGTGGATACATACGGATTCTTGACATACTGAAACAACTACCATTATTGGTATCAAACCAATAGCGATTCATACAAGCTAAATCTTCTAATCGATAATTGGGCCAAAGAAATAATTTAAACTTCATAAATTTCTTTGCATTTATATCAAAACTTTTACCTTTATCCAAAACTTGAAGACAGTTACTTGTACTTGCTTTGTTACCCTTACAAAATGCTAGATCTCTATCCACAACATTTCCATCTCCTGAATTTAAACAAAGTCGAATTCTTAACTCTCTACGACGTCTAGGAGATAAAATATTTTCAATAACAAGTAAATCATTATGATTTTTTTCTCTATTCCCGAGCAACTTTTTGTGTCGAGGAATGGGTTTATAAAAACCCTTCTTATCAACATCAACATTTCTTTTTTCTTGGCTTTTTTGATAACTTTTCATTTTTTGCTTATTTTTAAGTACATGTAAAACCGTTATTGTTTGATACATAATAGATTGCCCATCCCATTTTATTGATAACTTAGCCGGTTCAATAAACAAATATCCCTTTTTTACTAACTCGGCAATAGGTTGAGTATTTGTCAATGGGATTAGCTCTACCCTCAGGTCCTCTCTTTTGATCGAAATTAGAGTAATTTCCGTTGGATTTTGCAGTCTAACCAGTAGAGAAATTACTTTTATATTATCGTATAGTACATTATTCGAATACAAAGGTGAAGGTTCGTCTAATTTTGCTTGAAAAACAGAATTTTTTTTTAGTAAAAGATCTAATTCTGATGTTTTCTTCTTCTTAGGTTGCTTGTCATTTTTGTTAGAATCTTCTTTCAAATCTTTTTGTTGGTTTGAGCCATCTGAGCCAATATTTCCCTGGACTGACTTTTTATTTTCTTCTTTCTTTTTAGTTTCTAATTCAGAATCCTTTTTTTCAATAGCGTTCTCATCTCCATCAAAATTGAAAAGAAGCGAATTGATTGGTATGCTCCATGGTTGAATCTTATATGTATCATAAAGTGACACAAATTCTGGGGGTAAAAACGAGAGTTTCAGAGTAGATGTCTTAGATATCGGATCCATTTTTATTCTTTCTTCATTCATTCCCATCCAGTCAAAAATGTTTTTTGTTCGATTGGCCGCGTTAAGTTGTTTATCAATCGCGAGAGAAAAAGTCTTTTTCTTATCTTTCTTATCTTCTTTATCAATTTTTGGATAAATATTACGTTTTTTAATATTTTTAAGAATGTTGACCTCAATATCCAGATCGAGCCAGAACTCTATATCCTCCATTTTTGTTTTAAGAGAAAAATCAAAAATTCTCCAATCAAAATATTTTCTCTCCCGATTTCTATGCCTATCGTAGTCTTCTCTTTTTTTTAGAGAACCAGTACCAACTACATCCTCCGACAGATCATATAATTCAAGAGAATATTTCTTGTTTTTATAATTAAAGAGAAGCTCGTAGCCCTCATTTACTTGTAATGGTGATCTAGAAATATATGAACCCTTCTTATCTTCATAATGAATATATTTATGTGATAAACGATCATATTTGTAATTTTTCAATTTTTTATTTAGTACAGGAGCCTTCGCATAATTCTTGTTTTTTTCGTTCTCATAATGAATTAATTGGTCTTTTTTCTGTTTATAAAAATCCAGATTTTGAGAGTTTTTAGTTTGAACCATAGAACTCTTCTGGATTCTATTTCGCCATTTTTGCGTTTGCGCTACTAGTCGAGACCATTGAGGTTTTGATAAATTGTACTGATAGTGATAACGTCCCCTTAACCAATTTTTCCATTCATTTATTCTCATATTGTGGATTTTCTTATGCCCTGATTTCGAATGAGATATTCCTTGTCTTCTAAAGGAATCTTTTATTTGATCCTTAAGAAAAAGAAGTGTTCCCTGATATTGAAGTACAGATTTCCAGTGATACTTGTTAATAATTTGAGTTTGTGATAATTTGTAAAATACGTATGCCTGTGACAAAGAGGCGAGATCGCAAAAAGAATATTCATTATTATTACTACTATTAGAAATAGAAAGTGATTCTTTTATAGTCGAAATAAAACGCATTTTTTTTTGATTTGGTTCATCATTAGGACTGTATTTAACAAAAGTGTTCTTATTTGATTCAAGAAAAACTTTGACATTGATTCTCATACTATTAATTATATATAAAGGGATCTCTATGTATATCCTTTCAATAAACAATTTTACGAAATAGTGCCATTTGCGTATTAATCGGGTATTCCTTCTTTTGAATATTTGCAAAATACCTTTCTGCGGCTCTAATTTCTTATCATCATAACTTGGTTTCTTAGAACTCATTTCGATATCTGGAATTCTAATTATTTTTATAGTTTCTGTTGTGATTGTTTTAATTTGATCTTTGATTGCATTTGTACTATCAGCCATATCAGGTATTTTTTTTGATGTTAGGGAATCATTTATCCAATCCATGGATCTAACTTGATCGAGCGATTCAGTAATAGGATTATTACTTACTATATCATTATCATTTTTTCTATTTATACTTAATTCCTCCCACTCAGATACTGGAATTGTCTTTACTTTTCTAAGTTCTTGGATTTTTCTTTTGATAAATCCAATTATTTTGAAAATCCAACGTATTTGTTTTTTTAAAACCTTTCTAAACCTTTTTGTTCTTTGCTTTAAAATTCTTAGAGCTAGAAAACCTTCCTTTTTCACTTTTTTGAGGTTTGTATCAATTTCTTTCCAAATAGGTTTAAAAAAGGAGGGTTTTTCTCGGTAAGGGCCAAAGGGTCCTTCGGCTTCCATTCCGAAAGGTGTTAAAAAACAAAAATTCCCTTTTTTACCTTTTCCTTTCTTTTTCATTGGATCTTTATGATTAGATTCTACTTGAGGTTTGTGCCAAGGTTTTAGATCGAAAGGAAATAGGATCTTTATCTGAATACCATCGTCTAACCAATTTTGGGGGAATTCATTTTCTGATAATGGAATCCCTTCATAAGTACATTTAACATGCATTTCTTTACTCCACGCTTTCCAATCCTCGCGCCACTCGGGACATTGAAATAATAGCATACGGCCAATATTTTTGGCTATTATCAACGAGGGCAGTATTATATATTTTCTAAGAAATGATAGGGTTACTAAAAGCACACCCCTTAGTCGTTGAGCCTCATAAAGTTCGAAAAAGTCTGCCACCTTCTTCTCCTCCACCTCTTCCCTCGGATCTTTTTGCTCTGCTTGCTCCAGACTTTTTTTCTTTTTTTCTTCTGTATCTTTAGAATGCGAATGAAAAGTTTTGAATTCCACGCATTTACCCACCAAATTTCTGATTCTGAAAAGCAAACTCTGCATTTCGAGGATATCAAAAGAAAAAAAAAAAAACAATTTTCTGTCTTCTTGGCCCAAAAAAAGCGGGGAACGCACATATGGGTGAAACAGTGGAAAAATAGAAATTTTGCGTCGTTGAGCTCGCATGGATCCTTTAATTAAATCGCGATCAAAATCTGGTTCTTCTAGATAGGAAAGCAAAGCAATTTCTTCCGGTTCCTCCTCCTCCTTCTTATCTTCCTTATCCTTAATAGTATTCTTAGGATTTTCAATAGTCCGAGCATTCTCGGCAGTTTTATCTGTCTTATCTTCGTCAGTAGTAGTCTTAATATTCTCGGCAGTCTTATCTGTCTTATCTTCGTCAGTAGTAGTCTTAGGATTTTCGATAGTCCGAGCATTCTCGGCAGTTTTATCTGTCTTATCTTCGTCAGTAGTAGTCTTAGTATTTTTTTCGATAGTCCTAGCATTCGCACCAGTCTCCGTCTCTTTCTCAGTCTCGTTCTCAGTCTCGTTCTCAGTCTCTTTCTCAGTATAAATGACTACGCGTCTTACTTCTGGTGAACAAATATCATAAGCCTGATTTTCCTCTTCTTCATTGTCTTTTGGCTCGTTTTCCAAATCCCCCCAATCCACGTTCAATTTGTATGACCATCGAGGAACCTTTTTTTCGATTTCAAAGTTTTCGATTGCAATTTCAAGTTCAAGGTTTTCAATTTCATCATTTTCGATTTCATCATTTTCGTTTAAATTCAAAGCCGTATTAGGCCTTGGTTCCCCTGCAAATTCACTTCGAATTTCTCGATCTTCATCTTCAAATGCACTTTGATATTCTTTATCTTCGTCTTCAAATGCACTTAATGCACTTTGATATTGATATTCTTTTTGTTGTTGATCTTCACTTTTTTTGTTTTCTTGATCTTCTTTCCTTTTGTCTTCTTGATCTTCAAATTCTCGGAAATCATTAGGAAGGATATCTTGAAGCTTAAGCTTATTCCACATGCTTGTTAGGGAATCTTCTATCGGGTTGTTTAAAGGATTGTTGATGCTTGAGTCCAAATCGAAATTTCTAATTGTTCCACGGTGGGGTCCGCTCAAAAAAGGATCATACACTTTTGGTAAGCAGTTTTGCTCAGTCCCATCATTGTACAATCTAGTCCTTTTTTCAAGTACATCATCAAGAGAACCCTTGTCTAGAGCTTCAATTCGCTTGATAAATTCGTTGCTTAGGCTCTTTCTTTTTTGTTCGTTG